TTAACAGGGATCATCGTACATCGTGAATAACCAAATTCCAATTGAAATGAAATCTTTAGGAGGAATCAATGAAACGACATCAATTCAAATCCTGGATCTTCGAATTGAGAGAGATATTGAGAGAAATCAAGAATTCTCACTATTTCTTAGATTCATGGATCAAATTCGATTCAGTGGGATCTTTCACTCACATTTTTTTCCACCAAGAACGTTTTATGAAACTCTTTGACCCCCGAATTTGGAGTATCCTACTTTCACGTGATTCACAGGGTTCAACAAGCAATCGATATTTCATAATCAAAGGTGGAGTACTGCTTGTAGTAGCGGTCCTTATATCTCGTATTAACAATCGGAAGATGGTCGAAAGAAAAAATCTCTATTTGATGGGGCTTCTTCCTATACCTATGAATTCCATTGGACCCAGAAATGAGACATTGGAAGAATCTTTTTGGTCTTCCAATATCAATAGGTTGATTGTTTCGCTCCTCTATCTTCCAAAAGGGAAAAAGATTTCTGAGAGTTGTTTCATGGATCCACATCCACAAGAGAGTACTTGGGTTCTCCCAATAAATAAAAAGTGTATCATGCCTGAATCTAACCGGGGTTCGCGGTGGTGGAGGAACCGGATCGGAAAAAAGAGGGATTCTTGTTGTAAGATATCTAATGAAACCGTAGCTGGAATTGAGATCTCATTCAACGAGAAAGATAGCAAATATCTGGAGTTTCTTTTTTTATCCTATACGGATGATCCGATACGCAAGGACCATGATTGGGAATTGTTTGATCGTCTTTCTCCGAGGAAGAAGCGAAACATAATCAACTTGAATTCGGGACAGCTATTCGAAATCTTAGGGAAAGACTTGATTTGTTATCTCATGTCTGCTTTTCGTGAAAAAAGACCAATTGAAGGGGAGGGTTTCTTCAAACAACAAGGAGCTGAGGCAACTATTCAATCAAATGATATTGAGCATCTTTCCCATCTCTTCTCGAGAAACAAGTGGGGTATTTCTTTGCAAAATTGTGCTCAATTTCATATGTGGCAATTCCGCCAAGATCTCTTCGTTAGTTGGGGGAAGAATCAGCACGAATCGGATTTTTGGGGAAACGTATCAAGAGAGAATTTGATTTGGTTAGACAATGTGTGGTTGGTAAACAAGGATCGGTTTTTTAGCAAGGTACGGAATGTTTTGTCAAATATTCAATATGATTCCACAAGATCTATTTTTGTTCAAGTAACGGATTCTAGCCAATTGAAAGGATCTTCTGATCAATCCAGAGATCATTTCGATTCCATTAGAAATGAGGATTCAGAATATCACACATTGATCGATCAAACAGAGATTCAGCAACTAAAAGAAAGATCGATTCTTTGGGATCCTTCCTTTCTTCAAACGGAACGAACAGAGATAGAATCAGATCGATTCCCGAAGTGCCTTTTTGGATCTTCCTCAATGTCCCGGCTATTCACGGAACGTGAGAAGCAGATGATTATTCATCTGCTTCCGGAAGAAATCGAAGAATTTCTTGGGAATCCTACAAGATCAATTCGTTCTTTTTTCTCTGACAGATGGTCAGAACTTCATCTGGGTTCGAATCCTACTGAGAGGTCCACTAGAGATCAGAAATTTTTGAAGAAAAAACAAGATGTTTCTTTTGTCCCTTCCAGGCGATCGGAAAATAAAGAAATGGTTGATATATTCAAGATAATTACGTATTTACAAAATACCGTCTCAATGCATCCTATTTCATCAGATCCGGGATGTGATATGGTTCCGAAGGATGAACCGGATATGGACAGTTCCAATAAGATTTCATTCTTCAACAAAAATCTATTTTTTGATTTATTTCATCTATTCCATGACCGGAACAAAGGGGGATACACGTTACACCACGATTTTGAATCAGAAGAGAGATTTCAAGAAATGGCAGATCTATTCACTCTATCAATAACCGAGCCGGATCTGGTGTATCATAGGGGATTTGCCTTTTCTATTGATTCCTACGGATTGGATCAAAAAAAATTCTTGAATGAGGTATTCAACTCCAGAGATGAATCGAAAAAGAAATCTTTTTTGGTTCTACCTCCTCTTTTTTATGAAGAGAATGAATCTTTTTATCGAAGGATCAGAAAAAAATCGGTCCGGATCTACTGCGGGAATGATTTGGAAGATCCAAAACGAAAAACAGCGGTATTTGCTAGCAACAACATAATGGAGGCAGTCAATCAATATAGATTGATCCGAGATCTGATTCAAATCCAATATAGAACCTATGGGTACATAAGAAATGTATCGAATCGGTTTTTTTTAATAAATAGATCCGATCGCAACTTCGAATATGGAATTCAAAGGGATCAAATAGGAAATGATACTCTGAATCATATAACTATAATGAAATATATGATCAACCAACATTTATCGAATTTGAAAAAGAGTCAGAAGACATGGTTTGATCCTCTTATTTCTCGAACCGAGAGATCCATGAATCGGGATCCTGATGC